ATAGCATGGCACTTCGAATTCGATATGAGAAATTTTTTTTTCAAAACATTAGATTATATATCGAAAGAGTAGTATGAAATTAGTATAAAATAAAGGGTATTCTCGATTTTACCTTATTTATAGGTGACCATTACCATTTCAGCGTCACAAACTTTTTTGTTTTCACAACAGAAAACTTTTAACAATATTTATGTTATTGTTATGAAAGAGTACGAAAAAAAAAAAAGAAACTTTGGGATTGCTGAATCAAAGACGAGATAAATATATAAAAAGCAACGGAGCCATCATAGTATTTTTTAACTGCTCCGAAAGGAAGGATGGTAATTGGATCGTTTGCCGATCTGAATCGGATAAACCCTATATCTATATTTTTTCTCTTTCTTCGATGGAAATGGAAGGTAAAGTGAATTCCATTGTATAGCCGTATGCAATGCGCAAAAGATGCCTGTACGGTTGCTCAATTCTATCTTTCTTTTTTTATTATTCTTTATCTCTTCTCCTCACCTCATCATGCGAGATAGAGGAACCATTTGTTATATTATCAGGGTAATGATACATCAACCTGCGAGTTCTTTTTATGAGGCACAAACGGGAGAATTTATCCTGGAAGCAGAAGAACTACTGAAACTGCGCGAAACCATCACAAGAGTTTATGTACAAAGAACGGGCAAACCCCTATGGGTTGTATCCGAAGATATGGAAAGGGATGTTTTTATGTCAGCAACAGAAGCCCAAGCTCATGGAATTGTTGATCTTGTAGCGATTGAATAAAAAAAAATAGCAGTAAGTTTAAGCAAATCGCCGATTTGAGATTTTATCTTCTTACTTATTACCGGGTTTAATAATATTCTATTCATCTATTAAATAGAGAAGTAATTCATAATCATCCGGTTAGGATCGATCTAAACCAGCCCATTTATTATGTATACGATTCAACATGCCAACTATTAAACAACTTATTAGAAACACAAGACAGCCAATCAGAAATGTCACGAAATCCCCCGCTCTTGGGGGATGTCCTCAGCGTCGAGGAACATGTACTAGGGTGTATGTGCGACTCGTTCCGATCACCATTGGTAGAAAAAAAGGGAAAGAAATTTTCCAGTATCAATGATCAGTACTATTGAATAGTATAAAATGGAAGGAAGAAGGTCGTTCACTATCTATATATCGAAAACTAAAAAAAAAAGATCTATTCAATTCTTCTATTGTATATGAAATTTATGGTTTCCGATGAGAAAAAATTCCTCATTGGTAACAAATAGTTATTCATTAAGCGGGGAAATCCTATTTTCAAAGCCGAAATCTTATGCCTATACTCTTGCAAAAACGGACTAAGAGGGTCAGCTACCCCATCCAATCTTCATAATTAAATACCGTTACTGTATAGGTAGATCTCGTTGTGAAAGACCTATTACTAGATAATTCATGGGTAGAGCCGAAGAACGGAAACTGTACAACTCGCTAATAGCATTGATTAAATGAAGTAAGGGACTCCGGTATATATAGAGGACCTCACCGTTTAAGACATAACCATAGAAACGATGGAATCCACTATTTCGTTATTCATTTCTATTTATTCCTTTTTTCTGTTTTTTGATACCTAGTATCAATACTCGTTTCGAGGTGAAATGCCTAAAAGAAAAGACAAATCGTGGTCGGGAAGGTTATAGTAGCAAAAGCCATTGGAATTTTTATTTTATACATTGGAAGAATCCGTTTTGTTATTAATAAACTAGGAAAAGGGAAAAGAATAACTGAAAGAAAGGAAATCAATTAGTTATTCATGAAAGTTTCATTTATTCAATGACTAGAATTAGACGAGGATATATAGCTCGGAGACGTAGAACAAAAATTCGTTTATTTGCATCAAGCTTTCGGGGGGCTCGTTCAAGACTTACTCGAACAATTATTCAACAGAAAATAAGATCTTTGGTTTCGTCTCATCGAGATAGAGATAGGAAAAAGATAGATTTTCGTCGTTTGTGGATCACTCGGATAAATGCAGTAATTCGCGGGAATAGAGTATCCTATAGTTATAGTAGATTAATACACAATCTGTACAAGAGACAGTTGCTTCTTAATCGTAAAATACTTGCACAAATAGCTATATTAAATAGGAATTGTCTTTATATGATTTCTAATGAGATCAGATCATAAAATAAAAAAGGAAATTGTAAGGAATTTGTCAGAATATTTTAAATGGAGTTCGCTGGAGAATGAACTCCGGGAAGGTAGAGTAGAAATTAGTATGATAAAGAGAATATGATAAAGTCGTTCAAAATTAAATGAGCGAATATGTCCAATATCCAATAAAAAAAGATTTCTTCTTCTTCCCCAATTTTTTTTCTTACGATTTTTCGAACAAAATATCAATCTGTGTTTGAGTTCGGATTTTTATTTGGGTTCAATTGAGGAGTAAAGTAAGTCTACTTTTTTTTATTTATTTATGGTTCTAAGACCAGTAGCTCCGGCGGTCGACTCGCTTCTTTCAAATTGTTTCTCATTATTAAGAAAAGGTAACAAAGATAAAATACGAGCTTGTTTTATAGCAATAGTAATTAATCGTTGTTGTTTTAAGGTTAATCTATTTACCCGTCTAGATAATATTTTTCCTTGTTCACTAATAAATCGACTAATTAAACTCATGTTTCTATAATCAATTCGATCCCCCGATTGGATCGGGGGCAAACGCCTACGAAAAGATCGCTTGGATTTAAGAAAGAGTCGCTTGGATTTTTCCATGGTTTGTTTATTTCTTATCCTCAAAATCCTATTTCAATTTGATCCAAAAAGATTTCCAATTCAAAATATAGGATTTGATTTGGCTTTTTTTTTAGTTAGTTATATTATGTTAACTAAAATGAAAATATATAAAATAATATGGTATATATAGAATATGTCCTTTTCGTGTTACTTGTAAGAGTGACACACAGGCACTTGATTCGAGTTATTTCTTTATCTCCCCGTGAATCGTATGTTTGTAACAATAGGGACAGAATTTTCTCAATTCCAATCGACTAGGCGTATTGTGTCGATTCTTTTGAGTAATATATCTGGAAACACCCCTTGATTCCTTATTAAGACCGTTTCTAACACAGTTGGTACATTCTAAAATAACCCTTACTCGGACATCTTTACCCTTGGCCATGAACCTCCTTTGCGTTTTTGATTCAACCAATTCTTCTACTTTCCGCGAAAAAAGGAAGGAAAAAAGAAATAAAAAAATAAGAAGTAAAACAACAAACTAATATTTAGGTATATTTTGAATCGAATTCGATTCAATGTACAGTATTTTATTAAAAGATCTTGTATGATCTTCTTGCCCTAGACACATTTCTGTTCTCACAATATTATTTCTAATTCGATTTTTTCTAAAAAAAAAAAGAAAAGAGGGGGAGGGATTAGTCACAAATCTTTTGATTCTATCTCTAATCTTCTTCACCCCTTCTCATGTCAATAACTAGAACGAAAAAAAAGGGAATGTCAACGCATCCGGAAATAAACGATTGATCTCTATCAAAAGACCTGCTAAAGCCCCAAACCATAGAGTACTTAGTACCGGTGCCACGGAAAGATATGTTTTTAGATCTCGCATTTTAAATCCTCCTTCTTTATTCTTTTTATTTATTTATTGTATTATTTATTGTAATGCCTAATGTTAATACATATATGATCCGATATAATATATATGTAAGTAGTTAAGGACCGCTTGTATTTTATTTGTACACGGAATTCCTAATTCCAATTGAAATCTACAATGATTCGGTAGATAAGATTTTCCTTTTCTTAAAACCGAAAAAGACGTCCCTTCCGACTGAGCATTCCCAAAAAATATTCCCTTTTTTAGTTATTTTTTCTTTTTACGATGAGTTTCATATTCATGTGTATATAAGCCTTCTATTATTATTATATGTTACATGAGAATAAAAAAAAGAAATGGCAAGATAACTTGGATATATCAATGGAGAAAATAAGGATTTTGAAAACAAGACAGGGATTCTATAAAATGACACTGTAGACCAATTGAAAGGGATGTAGCGCAGCTTGGTAGCGCGTTTGTTTTGGGTACAAAATGTCACGGGTTCAAATCCTGTCATCCCTACCTATTACTTCTCGTCTGAGCAGTAACGAGGGATTTATTGAAATCGATTAAAATCAGGCATACATAATCTTTATCTTTTTTATATTATATCATATTCTATATGATAGTCTTATGTATACAAGATGTATTCGGGTTAGAAAAAAAATCCTCTTCTTTTTTTTTCGTTTTAGCTAGTGTGATAATGATAAGAAGATAAGAAAGCGCTCTTAGTTCAGTTCGGTAGAACGTGGGTCTCCAAAACCCGATGTCGTAGGTTCAAATCCTACAGAGCGTGATTCCATTCTTGGTTAGGTTAGTCCCAAAATTACAATTAAATAATTGAACAGTAATCTTAATTTGACCTCCTTTGGATTAAAGAAAAGAGGAGAGGAGGTCAATTAAAAAAAAAAGATGTTAATTAATTTAATCAAAGATCCAACTGATCACCACGTCTGTATTGTAAATATGCAGTTACAAATAATCCAGCTAAAGTAATAGGAATTAGACCTAAGACAATTCCAAATAGAAAAACTTCAATCATTTCCATTTTTTTGAAAGGGAAAAAGGAGAGGTAATATCTATCCCTACATATTAATCCGCATTGCTCATGAATCTCAATGACCACTAATTGGAAATTGACTCTCTAAGGAACTATAGAGTCTATGAATACCACAGAAAGATTTCTTTTTATGCGTTGTGTTCATTCAATTAATTTCAAATAAGTCGTATCTTGGTCAGACCAATAAAGAGAGCTGAGGTTATAGTTAAAGCTGCTAGTAGAAAACCGAAATAACTAGTTATAGTAAGCATGAAGATGAAGGAGTTAAATGAAATGTGTTCTTTTTATCCATATGTTTATAAAGCACTTCCCTAAGTTTCAATATACGAAGATAAGCAAAAATACCAATTCAAATGA